AATGGTTTTAATAAACTCCCTACAGTAGTTTGTCTTGGGCCCGATTTAGAACTGTTCTCAACAGTTTGTGTAGCCATAAATCCTATTGTATTCATTGAGATCTGTTGACTTTATATACCCTTCTGTTGTAAATAAACGATCTTATGATAGATCCATTGGGATCTTGAAATTATATAATCATAATGGAAACAGCAACCCTAGTCGCCATCTTTATATCTGGTTTACTTGTAAGTTTTACCGGGTACGCCTTATATAGCGCTTTTGGGCAACCTTCTGAACAATTAAGAGATCCGTTCGAGGAACACGGGGACTAGTTCAAGTAATGAGCCCCCCCATAATAGGGGAGGCTCGTTACTTCAATTGAGATCATGAAAAATCATTTCTTAGTTGGAACTTTAGGCGGTTCTCGAAAAAAGATAGCGAAAAAAATTATCCCTAGAGTCGAGACTAAAAGAAATGTATAAACCAATGCTTCCATAAATCCGATTGCGGTTTACAATTATAACTTCCCTAACCTGCTTTTTCATTTTGGAAATCATCTCGAAAGGGCAAGAGTCAAAAAACAACGATTCAAAGTACTCTAATTCTATGTAAAATTCCCTTCAAAAAGAAAATAGAGGTGAAAAATGCCAAAGCGGCGGTCTTGTCTCAGACTGCCTGTTTTCTTGTAGTTGGATCCCCAAGTTTTTGGAATGCTCCAAACTCTACTTGAGCATCCAAATCTGGGTCAATACCGGCAAAAACATCTCTGAACAAGGTTCTAGCACCATGCCAAATGTGTCCGAAGAAGAAGAGCAAAGCAAACGAAGCATGCCCAAAAGTAAACCAACCCCTTGGACTGCTACGAAAAACACCATCCGATTTCAAAGTCGCGCGATCTAATTCAAAAATTTCACCTAATTGAGCGCGTCTAGCATATTTTTTCACAGTAGCGGGCTCACCATAACTGACTCCATTGAGTTCGCCACCATAGAACTCAACGGTTACACCTACTTGTTCAACACTATACTTCGATTCTGCCCTTCGAAAAGGAACATCAGCTCTAACAATTCCATCGCCGTCGACCAAAACGACTGGGAATGTTTCAAAAAACGTAGGCATACGGCGTACAAAAAGCTCGCGCCCTTCTTTATCCCTAAAGATGGGGTGTCCTAACCACCCAACCGCTATTCCATCTCCGTTATCCATCGAGCCGGCCCTAAATAACCCTCCTTTTGCTGGATTATTACCAATATAATCATAAAAAGCTAATTTTTCGGGAATTTTCGACCAGGCTTCTGAGAAACTTTTATTTTCTGCCAGCCCGGCGCTAACTCTTCGATATATCTCTTGCTGGAAGTAACCCTGATCCCATTGATAACGAGTGGGACCAAATAATTCAATAGGGGTCGTTGCTGAACCATACCACATAGTTCCAGCAACAACAAAAGCCGCAAAAAAGACAGCTGCGATACTACTAGAGAGTACGGTTTCAATATTTCCCATACGCAACCCTTTGTATAGACGTTGTGGCGGGCGGACGCTAAGATGGAATAAACCTGCTAATATGCCCAATGTACCTGCTGCAATATGATGAGAGGCTATTCCTCCCGGAACAAAAGGATCAAAACCTTCCACGCCCCACGACGGATTTACAGGTTGTACTTTTCCCGTCAGTCCATAAGGATCAGACACCCATATTCCAGGACCGTACAAGCCCGTTACATGAAATGCACCAAAACCAAAGCAAGCCACCCCGGAGAGAAATAAATGAATTCCAAAGATCTTGGGCAAATCTAAAGAAGGTTTTCCTGTACGTTCATCACAAAATATTTCTAGATCCCAATAAACCCAATGCCAGATAGCTGCCAAAAAGCATAAGCCGGAAAACACAATATGTGCCCCGGCTACACCTTCGTAACTCCAAACCCCCGAATTCGTTACAGTCCCTCCTGTAATACTCCAACCTCCCCATGAATTGGTTATTCCTAAACGAGTCATAAAGGGTATAACGAACATACCCTGTCTCCACATCGGATCAAGAACAGGGTCAGAAGGATCAAAAACAGCTAATTCATACAGAGCCATCGAGCCCGCCCAACCAGCAACCAGAGCTGTATGCATTATATGAACGGAAAGCAACCGGCCGGGATCATTCAATACAACGGTATGAACACGATACCAAGGCAAACCCATGGAAAATACCCCTTTATCAAAGAAAAAATAAACACTACGTAACTTTATTGCGTTGGAAAAGTATACTATGACTATCTTATGGACACCCTTTAGTTCGGAAGATTATTTCATAACAAGGGTTAGATTAATATTTTTTCTATTCTGTTCGGAGGAACAAAGAGAAGCAGATTTATTCTATACTCGATAAGTACCAATACGCAATGGGAGATCGATACCATTTTCTATGAGTAAACGTGCCCCTCCTTATTTATTATTAGAAAGACCTATTCGTAAAAAGTGTCCTTTATTTATTTTTTCTTTCTGAATTTTTCTAATCTATGGATAAAATAAATATGATTATGATAGAGCCAATATTATAAAGACAGTAAAACCATACTGTACTGTTACGTTTCCACACCAAAGTGAAATATAGTATTTAGTTCTTTTTTCTTTAAATTCATGCCTATTGGTGTTCCAAAAGTACCTTTCCGAAGTCCTGGAGAGGAAGATGCATCTTGGGTTGACGTATAGTGCGGCTTGTCAGATATATTGGGTCATATGGGATTTACCCGTTCTCTCCCCCGACCGAGATATCCTCTGTTTCGCCCAAAAAACAGAAATTGAATCATCAAAAAATTGGAGCGTGAAGTGCAATTAGATGCATTGTTTGGGGGAATTCATAGTACTATTATCTATCAATTATAATAATTTATGGTTGGCTTTGGTTGGACTAAAAAAATGAAGCATTCAGGCTCCGTTTAGAAAAAACCCAATTGGTAATAAATAGATCTATGATTACTACGCGTTCTATGATTACTACGCGTATCATAAAAGATTCTTGTTTGTTATTTGTAAAGTCATAAAAAAAGAAATGGTGATGGGAAGATTTGTCCTATATGTGCAAATAAAAATCGGGCGGATCTTTACCCGGAGTAGAGCATAAACCTAAAAAGATTAAAGAGACCCATTCAGGAACAAGAAAATACCTTCGCGGTTTGGATTGAATCTCGATGAAACAATACATCAATGAAAAGTTAATTCGATAAGTTTAAAGTTTATTGACTTTTTCTATTATAAAAAAAAAGAAAAGAAGGCAAAATTGGTCTTTATTGAAAAATCGAAAAAAAGCCCTTTCGTTATAAGTTAGAAAAACCTGTTATAAATAGAAAAAAAAGGGGGGACTCAAATCTAGCCATTGATTCTTTTTTCGCAATTTTTTTGAACCGTATGCATCAAAAGGTGCATGTACGGTTCCTAAGGGATACAATTTTACCCTACTCAACCGACTTTATCGAGAAAGATTGCTTTTTTTAGGCCAAGAAGTTGATAGTGAGATCTCGAATCAACTTATCGGTCTTATGGTATATCTCAGTATCGAGGATGGTACCAAAGATTTGTTTTTGTTTATAAACTCTCCGGGCGGGTGGGTAATACCTGGAGTAGCTATTTATGATACTATGCAATTTGTGGGACCAGAGGTCCATACAATATGCATGGGATTAGCCGCGTCAATGGGATCCTTTATCCTAGTTGGAGGGGAAATTACCAAACGTCTAGCATTCCCTCACGCTTGGCGCCAATGAGGTTTTTTTATTTGAAAGAAAAAAGAAAACTATGCCTTCTCCATATGAATATTAAGTAATAATAGCATGGCACTTCGAATTCGATATGAAAAAAATTATATATTCTTTTTTTTTTCATTCGATTATGTATCGAGAGAGTAGTATGAGATAAAAGGTATTTCCGATTTTCTCTTATCTATCGGAAGTCCAATTCAGCGTCACAAATTTTTTTTTATTTTCATACTCGCGGGCTCTTAACAATATTTATGGTATAAAAAAAGAAAAAAAGAGTGAGAAAAAAATAAGATTTTCCCTTTTTTGGTTGGATCAAAAAGAAACTTTGGGATTGCTGAATCAAAGACAAAAAAAGAATACGTTTTAAAATATAAAGCAACGGAACCACCATAGTATTTTATTAACTCCTCCGAAAGAAAGGGTGGCAATTTGACCATTTACCCATCTGGGATTGATAGATTCTATTTTTATCTTTCTTGAATAGAAAAATAAAAAGTTAAGGGTCAATTTGATTGTAGAGCCGTATGCAATGCACAAAAGACGATGCCCGTACGGTTGTTCAATTCTATCTTTTTTCCTATTAATCGTTATCTTTCTTTTCGGTTCATTTCATCACACCAGATAGAGAACCCTTATATCATCAGGGTAATGATCCACCAACCCGCAAGTTCTTTTTACGAGGCGCAAACGGGCGAATTTATCCTGGAAGCGGAAGAACTGCTGAAACTACGAGAAACCCTCACAAGGGTTTATGTACAAAGGACGGGTAAACCATTATGGGTTATATCGGAAGACATGGAAAGGGACGTTTTTATGTCAGCAACAGAAGCCCGAGCTTATGGAATTGTTGATCTTGTAGCAGTTGGGTGAAAAAAATGTCTTTTGTGCAAACCCATGATTTAAGATTTTACATCCGAGTTTACTATTCTATTAAATAGGAAAAATGCATAATCATCCCGGTTAGGATCAATCTAAACCAGCCCTTATAGGTATATGATTCAACATGCCAACCATTAAACAACTTATTAGAAATACAAGACAGCCCGTTCGAAATGTCACGAAATCCCCCGCTCTTGGGGGATGTCCTCAGCGCCGAGGAACATGTACTAGGGTGTATGTGCGACTCGTTTAGATTATGAACTGACACAAAAAAGCAAAAAACTGCTTTCCAGCATAAATGATCAATACCAGTGAATAGGATAGAATGGAAGAAGGAACTCCATTCACTATCTAAAAACTACAAATAAGCAAATCGATCCCCCTAATTGTGGATAAAGTTTATGGTTTCCGTTGTTGCAAACCCAACCACTTGAATTTAAGATGATAACCAATTCTCCATTGGTAACAAGTGGTTATCCATTAAGCGGAGGAAATCTTATTGAAATTCAAAAAAACATAAATAATGAAGTTCTCACCCAGTCAAGAACGGACTACGAGGGTCAGCTATCTGGCTAACTTTCAAAATTAAATACCGTTACTGTATAGGTGGGTCTCGTTGTGAAAGACCTGTTACTGGATAATTTATGGGTAGAGCCAAATAGCGCGGTGTGAACTATACAAGTTACCAAAAACATTGATTAAATGAAGTTTTGTTTTTTTAAAGGCTCCGGTGTATAGAGAAGACCTCACCGTTTAAGAAGTAACCATAGAAACGATGTAACCCACGATTTCTTTATCCATTTAATTTATATTTTTTTATTGACTTTATTTTTGACACCTAGCAAAAGAAAATTTCTTATTTCTTTTGTATATCACAGTCAAATACCTAAAAAAGAAAAATCGCGGCCGGGAAGGTTATAGTAGCCAAAGCCATTGGAATTTGTATTTTATACATTGGAAAAATCCGTTTGGTTATTAATAGACCGGGGCGGGTAAAAGGATAACTGAAAGAAAAGAAATCGATTAGTTATTCGTCAAAGTTTTATTTATTCAATGACCAGAATTAAACGGGGATATATAGCTCGGAGGCGTAGAACAAAAATTCGTTTATTTGCATCAAGTTTTTTGGGGGCCCATTCAAGACTTACTCGAACTATTACTCAACAGAAAATAAGAGCTTTGGTTTCGGCTCATCGCGATAGGGACAACCAAAAGAGAAATTTTCGCCGTTTGTGGATCGCTCGTATAAACGCAGTAATTCGAGAAGGGGGGGTATCTTATAGTTATAGTAAATTAATACATGATCTATACAATAGGCGGTTGGTTATTAATCGTAAAATACTAGCTCAAATAGCTATATCAAATCGGAATTGTCTTTATATGATTTCCAACGAAATAAGAAAAGAAGCAGATTGTAAAGAATACACTGGAATAATTTTAATGGAGTTCCCCGGAGAATGAACTCCGGGAAGGTGGGGTCAAATTACTATAAAAAAATATGTTAAAGTAGTCAAAATGAATGAACACGTTCAATAAAAAATATTTTTTCGATTCGTTTTTTTGTTACGACCCGATAATCAAATCTGGATTCTCGGATTTGTCGAACAAAACACCAATTTGCGTTTGAGTTCGGGTTGGAATTCTGATTCAAGTGAACAAAGAATAAGCTTATTTATTTCTGGTTCTAAGGCCTGCAGCTCGAGCGGTCGGCTCGGCTCTTTCAAATTGTTTCTCATTATTGAGAAAAGGTAACAAAGATAAAATACGAGCTCGTTTTATAGCAATAGTAATTAATCGTTGTTGTTTCAAGGTCAATCTATTCACCCGTCTAGATAATATTTTTCCTTGTTCACTAATAAATCGACTAATTAAACTCATGTTTCTATAATCAATTCGATCCCCCGATTCAATCGGGGGCAACCGCCTACGAAAAGATTGCTTGGATTTAAGAAAAGGTCGTTTGGATTTATCCATGGTTTGTTTGTTTAGTTTATTTCTTATCCTGAAAATCCTATTTCTTAATTGTCATCTTAACCCCCAATAGGATTCTTTTATATTTAAATATGTTCTATATAATGATAATGTCACCTGTCCCCTTTCGGGGATAAGACGTACGCCCTTCGATCTATTTCTTTATTTCCCCATGAATCATATGTTTGTAACAATAGGGACAGAATTTTCTCAACTCTAATCGATTCGGCGTATTGTGCCGATTCTTTTGAGTAATATATCTGGAAATGCCTATCGGCACCTTCTTAACACTATTTCGCATACAACTAGTACATTCCAAAATTACCGTTATTCGCGCATCTTTCCTCTTGGCCATGAACCTCCTTTGGATTTTTGATTTACTCAACTCTTCTATTTTGATTCGAAAGGAAGAAAAAAAGAGAAGTTACTTAACTTGAAATCCAACTCTAAAAGATCAAAATCAATAAAGTAATAATCAATCAAAGCAAAGCCATAGTAAATAATAAGTAAGATAATGATCTAGAAACTCTATTTCTATTTGAAGGACGGCATTTCAATTAAAGATCTTGTATTCTTGCCCTAGACCCGCCTTTTACTACTCTATCCCCACGCCCTTATTAATATGAATTTAATTCGAGTTTGAACCCCAGTCTCGCAGACGCCGAATCCACTTCTATTCTTTCTTTTTCGTCCCTTATTCTAAAAATAAGAAATAAAAAGAGAAAATAAGGGGTAGGGGCAATTAGTCATAGATATTTAATTGTATCTCGAATTTTCTTCACCCCCCCCCCCGATGTCAATAATTAGAATGAAAAAAAGGGGAATGTCAACGCATCCGGGAAAAAACGATTAATCTCTATCAATAGACCTGCTAAAGCCCCGAACCATAGCGTACTTAATACTGGGGCCGCCGAGAGAT